ATTAGTAGACTGGTAAGATAGGAAAAAAAAAGCTAACCGCAGGCCAAAAGAAAGATTGGGAATGCTCAGACTGAAAAAAAAAAGCAGCAGGTCCTACGTTTATATCATTTTGAATTCTGATTAGCTTCACTGCTAAAAAAATCTTCTTTATAGCGTGACTCTATATCCTTTAGGATGTAGAAATCAGGCTACTAGAAAGAAGTTGTGTCGTACTGCCGACAGTTATGGGACTATAGCTTGTACAAAGGCAGGCTTAGGAGGTCTCTCGCACAGATGGTTTGGTATTGCAAATTCATCCCTCTTCTTGATGGTATGCTATCAGTTTTAGAACCAACTGTTTGGGGTGTTGTCAATCAACAATGCTAGGTATGACAAGTGAGTATGACACCAAGAATTGACAAGCTAGCTCTCGTTCAAATAAGATCTGTCCCTGCTGGCATTATTATCCAAACCTTCTTCTCCTTCTCTTGATGTAGAAAAAAATCCCCTTTATTTGAGGGTAATACAGAATTAGCTCTATCTTATCCAATGGGAGACTTTTGAGTTCATCCTTTAGCTGACTTATCAGAGATCGAGAGAATTGCCATAAAGTGCAGTACTTCCTCTCTGGTGTATAGATCCTTACCATTTCTTTTCAACTATGCTTAAGGAGCCTGGCCTGTCTTACTTTCCTGCTAAACGATACGATGAAGGCTTGATAGTTCAAGTAGTAAAGGGGTAGTCAAGCTGTGGCAAGAGGAGAAAAGCAGTTAATCTTAGTACCCGTGAAGTCAGGCTTTTCTAGCTAGTAGAAGGATAGAGACTAAAGAAAGTTAGTTTACCCGAAGCAGAGAGAAGAGAAAGGAAGAGTGTCTCCATGTTTAATTCTAGCAAATCTTCTGTGGAGTAGGAGTAGCACCTAGTTGAGTAGGCAAGTAACTTCTTTCACTAGTTGAGATAGACAGATTACTCAAGGTTGTACGAGCAGGCTTCCTGGGCCACTTACCCCTAGCTTTATGCCTGACTCACTGATACGATAGGGCTTAGGCTTACTTGCTTCCCTTTCCGATAGCTGCGCCTCAAGGGGAGAACCTGCTAGCTCAGGAGTGGCATTTCACCCTAAGCACACCACTGCCATAGTGGGGCAGCCTTCGCGGGAAAACTTATTAATAAGCAGGATCAAAGAAGACTTGCTTAATCCCCCTTCTCCCGGAACCTTTCCTCGTCTATTTGGCTATCTCGTCCTTTCCTTTCCTTCTCCCCCTGAATCAGAGCGGAAAGCTCGGATTTCGCTTCATTTTCAAATTGCGTCTTTCCCGTTTTCTGCGTTCTGTTCTATGCTTGCTATCTGCGCAATCAGTCATGGCCTCTCTGAACTTTTCGTAAATAGTCACTCACTGTCAAGGGAGCCACTTTCTTCGGGCGGCAATTCCCATCATTCGGAGTCAACGGCAGCTCGGGCATCTTGACGGGGGCATTCCGAGTCCACCGCAGATGATTGAAGAAATATCGACTAGAAAAGAAGATACTACTACAAAGACATTAGTGAAAAATCCAGCGAAGACTCGATATGTACAGCTTCTTTTCCTCCCGTTGGATAGAGGAAACGAAAGTCAGCTCGACCAACCCTTGCTTGACCCGCTTACCTATGATCGGCGAATTTCTAAATCTTTGATCCCGTCTGATGAAACCGAAAATCATCATCTTGTTCTGACTGTCCCGGGAACTCTTTTCAGGCAGACCGAGAGGAGAGAGAGGGAGGAAATAACAAAGAATCATTCGGCGCGTAGTGAACTGCCAGATAGATCAGCACAGCTAGGGAAGCCGTTGAAACCCGATCATTCGAAGCAGCACAGTCAAAGAGACAGACCGAGTGCTCTATCTATAACTAGGGATGAGCTGACGACCGTATTCGGGATACCTTCACCTGGGCCAAACCCAGGCACTGGGCGTTGACCAGAACGGAGTCCTATTCCCATACTAAAGATAGCAGTCATATTAGATACCCAATAATCAGACCTTCAAAGATCAACTATGATAAGTCAGTAATTTCTTAGTAAGTCAGTTTGTAAGTCAAAGCCCATTGCTCCCCACTAAGGTTAGGTATAAGGCTAGGATCCTTAGTGGATACGTCGACGGATACATTCGTTTAGTGCGGCTGTAGTATCAGAGTCCGGGGCTTGACAGACACATGTCCGCAATAGCTAAAAACTAACGTGAGAGGGTGCAGAATGGTTATCGAAATCCTCCTAAGCTTTCACAGTTTTAGGAAAGGCCAGGCCAGCGGTCTCGCTATTCCTTCTTCAGTAAAGGAAAGAAGCCTTGATCCCAAGACTAGCTGCGGATTCTTCCTTTTATCCGGACTGACTCTAATCGTGATTTTGACTCTATTACTAGCGCCTCCCTCTGTCGCAATATAAATCGAGAATAGAGGTGACTTCGCTACCTTTCTCGGTGAAGAATATTCATTTCTTTCCAGCTTTGGTCACATAGGCTTGAACCACTCCTGGGAAACATACTTTTCTATTCTACGATCGGACTTTGCCGGGCATGAGCTACTCTCTTCTAGCCTTCCTCTAACAGGCATCGCAACTTCTTTTTCTTTCAAGCATGAGTGACCAGTCGATTCTCTAATTAAGATATAGCAGTCAACCATCAAGAAATCATCAACTATTTAATCGGGGATGAGCTCTATGGCTAATTCGTTCGGCTATTCTATGTTGTAAGGATCGACTTAAGCTTAAGCTAGAGCAGCTCCTTCAGCGGCTGGTAGTGAAAGGAACTGACGATCTTGGCTTAGTTTGCTCCTGGGGAACTTCATTTCTCGATAGTCAAGGTACCCGAAGTTAGGCAATCAGCACGAATTCCTTTAAATGGATCCCTCTCTCTTCAAGTTCAAGCTAGACTATAATATATACTAAGACAAGAAGGGAGAGAAAGCAAGTTTAGGAATGCCCTTGCTTAAGAGGAAAGACTTCTTGTTACATGAGAGGGTATGTACTGTCAGAACGAAAGGGGGAACGAACAAGCATTCATCTCTACCTCTCCAAGCGACTACTACTAAGTGGATATTCTTTTTGGAAGAAAGACCACAAACTATCACGGATACCTCTATAGGGTCTCTCCTTTCTTTTCTAAGGTATGTCACTTGTCTGTGAAAGGCTCTCTCGCCTACTCTACAAAAAGATTCAATATGAAAAAGAAGAATCACCTGGGATCGGATACATCTTCAATCCTTGAATGTCGGTTTTGCCTTTGAGTCAGTCAATCGATGAAAGAAAAAGTCGAAGGGGGCAAGGTCCTTTCCTTTATGAACCCGTAACGAAAGGTTCCGGTGAAGAGGTCTCGTAGCCAGAAGTCAATCAATCCACCGGTTCATTTTCTGATTGATTAGAAAGATCAACCCCGGCCCTAGTGAGAAGAAGATGGTTAGACGCCAATTGAAAGAGTGGTAGTTTTATCCATGATGACCGGGTGGCTCTCTTTGCCCTTTCGATCTACTTCCTAAACTAAAGGAAGATCTAGCTGTGGATGATGTCCCAGCTGGAAAGTAAACCTTTTCATATTCATGCCTGCCCTATTGGAGATTCCAACTATATATGCATTTATGCATTTTCTTTTTATGCGACAGGTATGTGACCTTAGGAATTAGGTTCGGGAGTTGCTTTAGCAATTTAAGCTGGCTCCAGGTGTCAGTAATAGAAAAAGATTGGATTGGGAAAGACCATGGAGGTTGACAAACCAGGGGAAGCCTCTCATCGAGAAGAAAAAAGAAAATAGGACAATAGCTGACTAAACCTCTGAGCTCTTTTTCTGTAAAGATCCTTTTCTTATTCTTAAAGGGACATTTCCGCACTCATTTCAGATCATAGAGGTCGGGCTTCAGTCGAACAACCTTCTCCCTCCCTTCCACCGATGAAACTACTCTTGCAAAGTAAAAAAGTCGTATAACGTTCCTTCCAGTCGAATAGAATCTATTAAAGCAAAGCCAAGAGGCGATAGCGGATCTGTCTGAGGGCATCTGGAATTGTCTGTTTCGGTATTCACTCTTGTAAACGGTCGCAAACGCTCATCTGTCCACGAATAAGGTTCCCTTCTTTTATTCAAGATAGCTTTTATTCAATTAGGGCGAATACCCCTTTTTTTCTTTTCCGAATTTCTTTATTGAAAGATATGCTACTTCCCGGTCGAGATGTCTGAGGGAAACTTTTTCGGTATCAACAACTGTCGCAACGGTCCTGTAACTGTGGAAAAGGGTCCTGTGTTTCAATCACTTGAATCGGTTTATTAGTTATTATATAATATTATAACTGTAGGTTCGGCAGTACAGGGTAGGTGGGTGCAAAAGAAAGATAAGCTTGAGATGCTACAATAGCTTCAGCCTGATCGATCCGCCTTTAGTATTGGTAAGTTCCCTTCTTAGTCTCTATCGCTAGAAGGCCCTTTCTTTTTAGTGAAAAGGAAACTGAAAAAGAGCTTATAAGGTAAGCCCTTGCTTGTTCTTGTGCTTCCGTTCAAGATCTCCCCTCTCCATTCTTTGAGTTCGCATTAACATTTCCCATTACTCTGTCTTGTAGGGCTTGTAGGGCATTTCTATGTAGCAAGAAGCTCTGTTCAATCAGGGACAGGGAACTGAAGCACGAAGAACTATCGAGAATAGCGCCTTTCTTTTAGGCATATAAGTAAAACTGGAATGATACCCTCCGGGTTAAGCGATTGAAGTATTCATGACTTCCCTCTCTCCTGTAGTAGCACTCTATTTACTAGTACTGATTAGTACTAAACTCGCTTCAAGCTCAGTTAGTCAAGGAATCCGGAGATAGGTTCACCTGTTAGAAGTTTCGATCTATGGGCTTTCTTTATTTAGTAACGAGCTTTGTTAAAGAGATTAGAGAGGGGCTGTAACAACGAAAGAGAAAAGGTTTTCTTTTAAAGCTATGGAGTGAATTCAGAATTCAAGAGGAAAGGATTAGTTGTTTACTTTTATGGAAGCTAAGGCAAGAAGTCAATCACTTTCAGTATCTCTTGCTTCTTTGGTTAGTTCAGTACGAGTGGCAGGCTCAAACTGGCACAGGCAATATGTATATAATAATAAATAGGCGGTAATAAAGTCAAGCTTTTGCCAGAGGATGAGTCTTTCTCCTCCGCTGTGAACGCTATTATCTCAGAAGCTCAGGCTGTTGCACGCCTTACATCTCAGATTGCATCTTCGCCTCCACGAAAGAAGAATCAAAGAAGTCAAGTTCCATGGGCATCCTCCGAAGTCTCATCTCAATCCTGCGCTTTCTAAGGGAAGGCTTTAGCTTTCCAATCGTAGGCCTGGGCCTTCTTTCTTGACCCTTTACCGGAGAGGCAACCGTCTTGTCTTAACTGTCCCGAGCTGGGTTGTGCTCATTAAAATAGTTGTCCTAAATGCCCCTTTTTAGCTGTCGCGGGAAGTGAAGCAAACTCGACCAAAGGACAAGTCTGTTCCTCCTTCGTTTTCTGTTCCCGATTCAATCTTCACCTTTCCTGAATGAAGAAAGAGAGTGAAAGAGAAGATATCAGCGCAATAGGTACAGAGGGGAGAGAAACTGTCTTCGTTCGGTTCGGCAGAAGAAAGCCGAGAAAACAAATAGGAAGAGCACTAACTAATTAAGTAAATATATAAAAGCTATCACCACCTCGAGCAGTAAAACAAAGTCGTTATGGCTATGTTACTAACATAGACAACTATGAATGGTATTCATTGACAGGAGTGACCGCTTTCTAGTCGTAGTTGGTACCGCCCCTGTTCACTTCAGCATGCAAGGAAGACCCTCGGGAAGAATCAAAGGTTTTCTCCTCTGCAAAGCTATCAATGCTTTAGTCAAGATCTTTAGCAGTCGATCGTTCATTTTCTCTCTCGGGAGACATGGCTTCAATTCAATCATTCTCTCCGGCTTTTGAGATAGTCCTTTGATAGAGCAGCCTGGTTGGAAAGGATCTTGTACCTGCCATGTCAAGGTAAGGGCATCTCGCATATCAAGTTACTCTATCGATTATCGATAGCGTAATATAGCCCAACACAGAGAAGGAACAGGGTCGGTAGGTAATTCATCTTCGTTTGGATAGCAGTACGGTACACGCATCAAGATACGTGCTTTTCCACTCGAACCATAACCGGAACTGTAACCTCCATCTAGACCTAAACCTGACACCCGCATACCGCATATGCCATTGGTTTGTCGGTCGTTGTGTAGAAGTTCATTCGTGGTAAGCCACGTAAGGAAGGGCTCGCCGGTACCTTACAATTATTTGAAAGAGATTCACGTCGCCAGGGAGTACGTGTCACGAACGATTCGTTGGTCGGGTATAGGCGAAGACGGCTTGATAACGTCACTTCTCGGCGGAAATAGCAAGGGAGTAAGGATAGCGGATCACTTTCTGTTTCAGAAAACCGTTTTCGGGGACAGTCCATCCGAAAGAAATTTTTCAAATTGAATAATTCGGAAGAGAGGAAAGCAAAAGGCCAGGCATTGGACTAGTGGAATGAAACCTTATCCCATTATGGAGTGAGAACCCGATATTCTTTTATCAAAAGACATGGCCTCCCCTAATGGACTTTGGAACAGATACACGAGCCACTATCTTAGAGACCATCTTTCTTGATCGAAGCCCCATCCAAAGGTATACGCTTTAAAAGAAAGATACACCAATCATGTGCGGGACGAAGCAAAGCATTCGGGATAGTGAAAAACTCGCAACTTCCCCGATCTTTCCTTAAACCAACCCCAATGGGAAATTTACTCAATAGGCTGCTCTCTCTGAGTGACTAAGGAAGTCGGAATGATCCCAAAAGAAAGAAGATAAAAGATCTCTCAAGACCGATTCTCTCTATCTCTTTAGCCCCACTGCCAAATGAATGTGTTCTTCCTATGGCCATTTCCAGGCCTTTTTAGGCCAGTCAACATGCATATAGGTTAACTCTTTGATCTGCAGAATAAGGCCTACGAGCTCTCTCTTTTCTTTTATGGCAGAGATCTCTCCACACCAAGGAACCAAATCACAATGGATCGAACAACTGGAAATGATAACAGAATGCATAGGTCATTAGAAGGAGTTCCAATAAGCGGATAAATATAGTATATCACCTTACTTCTTTCGTCTATGAGGAAGAAATAAAATGGAAGAACCCGCGGATATGTGCAAAACTTCAATTCTTGTTAGCCGGAAAATGGCTCGTGGTAAAGACAAGATATACTTTGACCAGACGTGCTCGGAATCTTTTTGTCGATTCGGGGGAAGTTCTCGTTCCTTCACCTCTACAATTCGGTAAAGCGGCTTCGCCTCCTCGCTTTTGTTCAATTATAAATAAATAACCACTTTAATGGAGATTTATAGCATCATTCAAGTAAATACAGATTAAGATCGTAAAAACATAAGCTTGTAATATAGCTACACCTAATTCCAGACCTGTTAATGCAAGAACTATAAATAAAGGACCAAGATCCCCTATAAAAAACAAAATATCATTCATACATAGCATAGTCCAAGCGAACCCACTTAAAATCTTTACTAAACTATGACCGGCCATCATATTAGCAAATAAACGTATTCCTAAGCTTAATGCGCGAAAACAATAAGAAATTAGCTCAAGGAGTACTAAAAAGGGTGCTAACGGCAGTGGGACTCCTGCGGGTAATAAGAAGCTTAAAAAATGAAGCCCATTTCTTTGAAATCCCACTATAGTAATGCCAATAAAAAGAGAAAATGAGAGACCTAAAGTAATGAGAAAATGACTTGTAACTGTGAAGCTATAAGGTATCATACCCTGAAGATTACAAAATAACAAAAAAGTAAAAGTGACCAAGATGCAAGGGAAAAACTTTTGTTTAACATTTCCGGAAAGACCGCCTATTTGTTCGTTTACCAGGTTCAGCACGAAATCATAAATAAGCTCTACCAAGGATTGCCAAGCATTTGGTACTAAGTTTCCTCCTCCTTTTTTAGTAACAAAATGAATCAGAAGTAGGACCAAACTGAGAGTTAGCAGCATAAACAAAGAGGAATTTGTGAATGAGAAATACAAGTTTCCTATCTTCATAGGAATCAATGGGAGAATGGAAAATTGCTCAAGTGGGCTGTTGGGCGTAATCGTAAGAAACACTTTTCATTTCATCCCTGTAGTTCCGCTTCTTGCTCTAAAAATTAGGAAAGACTTGTCGGAAATCGCCAGTTGGCTTGGTCCGACCAAGAAAGGCATGGGACTCTTTGGACATTGCTTGAGATAAGTCAAGACTGACTATCTCTATATACGCAATATTTAGAAAGGCGAAGAGTTAGTACTTTTTCTTCTCAGAAAAGACCATCCTTTTTGGGGCTATTAGGTTACAAAGATGTCTGTCGACTTTTCTCTAGCTGAGAGAGATGGTAGGCTCGTAAAGGCATGAAGTGAGCCTCTACAGGGGCTGCTAAGCAGGCTTTCATCAAGATGATAAGGGACGAAGTGACTCGACCAACGGGAGAGGAGATGAATAGGGCGATTCGAGCGATCTTCCCTTTCGACGTAGCGCGTAACACTTGCTGGGGCGGCGCTTGCCTACAACCCAGATTCTTCGTCGGTAGGATAGATTGATTCGAGGAGTACTGATGATATTCTTGAAGTCATCTCACCCTTTGAGAAGGGAGGGAACGGTTGTACTAGAAGGGCTCACGATACCGATAAGAGTAAGACAAGAGCGACTTCTTTTTCGGTCACTGGTCTAGTTCCAGCAGGGGTAGGACAGGAGTACCAGTAAGCAAAAGGACTTCTTTGGGAACTCCATTGACATGCTTACACTACCGGGAGTTTCTTGCGCTTGAAGGGGTAAAGGGATTTCGGGGCTATCCCCTTCTAATTCATGATACATTCAGCCCTCTATCCATTGGGATGCTCATAAGAACCTCCGTTTTACCTTCACAGATTCCTATTCTATTCGCTAGAAAGTGAAAGGGTCCTTTAGCATTCCGAGTTATTTCAAAAGATTTTGCTTTATTAGAAAGAACTTATAGTAAGATATCCGTAAACCACTGATATGCCTCACTTTCAAAGCGTAAACTCTTGTAATGGAAGGCTGTTGCAGTAACTAAAACATCTTTGACTTCTTTTGTTAGGCGGATTTTTCGAAATGAAAGTACCACTATTTGGCACAGGGTTGATAGAATAGCCAGCCAGCCAACCTGTAAGCTAGTAGTTTGGTTGATAAAGAGAAGGAAACCGGCCTATAAACCAGTCAAAGACTACCGGTTTAGTTATAAATTAGACATGGAAGTACGCTCGCTGCTTCATCAAAGAGAGGTGTCAGCTTAATCCATTGCCGGAAATCCTTCCTGCTGTCTGCGCTTTCCACTGTAATCTAACCCATCTTTATGCCTACTTACTCTGTGGGAAGTCTCATAGAATCATAGTTGAAAGTACTGATACAACATAGTAATGGATCTTTGTCCTAAAGGGAGAAATCAGTTAGGTTCTTAGTAGCAGTGGGTATTGGTACTTCCAACGAAGTCAACTTAGATAAGGTTCTAGCTAGGGTATCCTCTCTTTAAAGGCGAAATCAGGATGTATTAATTATTTCTATTTGAGTTGCCCCTTTCCTCTCTTTCCCTTTGATCACCGACCCTGACTTTCAATCTTGGCCCTGTGATCCTTCCCCCTCCCCCCTTCCCGTGGTTGAGAACCCTTGCCTTTCTTACTAGATTTCCTGTTGATGGGGAAGGCTTGGCAAAGAAGCTTGTGTCGGAAGAGAAGTGGAAAACTAAGCTGTTCGGGCTTAACTTGAACCTGATTGCCCTAGTAGGAGTCAGAATAAGGTTGAGGCTTGTCTTCAAGAACTGACATCTCGGATCTTGCCATTGCCAGGAGCATGGATGCCGAGAATGCCCTCAGTCTATGTCTGTCTATATAGATAGGCTTTAAGAAAAAAAAAGGCAAGTAAGCCGTAAGCCAAAAAGAAAGGCTTTTAAGGATCTTCGACTGCTTATAAATAAGCTAATAACAGATCTTTTGCGTCTTTCGAGATGACTCCCTTATTTCCTCCTTAGGAGCTAATCTCTTCTTGACTTGAAAGCCCTCTTCCCGGATTCCTCAACCTAGGATAGATCAATTGACTGTGTAAGCTCTCTAAGGTAGCTATCTATCTTTAATGAGGTTCCTAGTGAAGTCATTCTAATCTTCCCATGGTTCTAACCGGACGCTTATACTGGTGACATTCTATCATCCTGTCTCACTATATCAAGATTAGTAATACCTTTCATCCTAGTTGTTCTCTTTCCTTGGTTTGACTAAACCGGCACTCGGGTAAGAAGAAAGGGGCCATTCTCTCATTTCCTCTATCCCTATGAGTCTCCTTTTCTTTCTCTTATCCCCTTCTGCATTTAGTAGTGACAAGTTGGCGTGGAAGAGTTTGACAACCGCTTGGCTTGGGGACCAAATAGCGGGTACAAGTAGAAGAGGTAGAGGTACAAAACACGTGAGTCAGTGCCAGGACCAGGGGGGACAAGATTCCTAAAGATCTCGACACCTAAAAGAAAGAGCGCACTAAATGGGTGAAGTTGGCTTCCCGGATGGTCGTTACTGGTACGGGTTCACCTAAAAATCTTCCCATTGAATCAAAGCTAAATAAACTACTGCTCAGGTGGCTGAAAAACTAGACACTACTTTCACAATCCGCAAGAAAAGAAGTTTTCCCTTTGTCTAAAAGGTCAATTGCCTCTCTATGGCCGAGGAGAACTCCTAGTCGAAGCCCGACATGACTCTTTGACAGTCCTCCTCTTTAGAGTGGCTTCCTCCCGCTTTGCCAGAACCAAATTCAAGGAATGGTTGTCGTCCAGACCCACTTTTCTTTTTGTTGGCAAGTGCCTTCTACTGTGTTGATTCAACGTTTTGCAGAGTCACTTTCTTGTAATCAATTACGTCAGCTCGACTTGCTAAAGTATATGAGGAAAGAAACTTGATCTGTCTAGTTCCTCAGAACGCATCGGGCTGGCCTGGAATCCTCCAACTCTGAACACGCACTTCCTTTCCTTCCTTGTCTTGTATCGTATGAAGCACTAGACTCAGTCCACGGGAACTAGCTTTACGGGTTGCTTTCGATTTGGCATTCTCCTCGCCTTCCTGCTTTATTGGCATTAGAGATCTTGTGAAAAAGTCCGATTGACTAATGGAAGGAAGCGAGCTCCTAATGCACAATTATCGGGCATCGCACATTTAAGGCTTACCCCAAGCCGGGGACGGCGTAATTATTAGAACAAGGAATTTCCTTATGTCAACCTTGTGTGTAAGACACAGGAGTCAACGGTATACGTAAGCTAGAACCGGGTTAACAAGAGGTAGCTTGCAATAGAGAAGGTATGGTGGTCCAGATAGCCGCTGACCAAAAAGCCGGAGATTCTCGCGCAGGAACAAGCGAGCGTAGGCCCAGCCCTTCACCCAGTAAGAAGTGCTTTTCTTGGCGAAGTTAGTCGACCGTAAGGGTAATGAAGATTTATAGCCCCGTCGATAGCTATCTGTATAAGTGTGCCACGAGTGCTCCCTCTCTCTCTTCCGTCTTTGGCTCAAAGTCTGAACTCTTCTATCTCCTCACTTTCACATCTAAGGATTCCCTCAGGGACATCAGATATTAAGCGAGAAATCCCGGGAAAATGAAAAATGAAAATCCTAGGAATCGAATCAGGGGTAGGAGATTCCACCCGTAACCTATCGGGAGAGCTACCCTCATTCTATCTAGTGGAAAGTCTTTCACTCGTGGACTAGGGTAGCTTCCTTACTTTGGTTAGGATCAAGGGGCATAGTTACTCGATCGACCATTAGGGAAAGGGCTAAACCTCTTCTCTCCTTCGGTCCCCTCTCTTTGTCAGTCGAATGACTAAGTACCGGAATTTCACCAGTCAAGTCAGTTCCTCCCACCTAGGTCCCCGGCTTTGCTTTCTTGTCCGGAATAGAACCAGCTTTAGTTCCGAGGACGGAAGCCTTTTTTTTCTGGTTGGCTAGTTGGTTTTGATTTTCATCCACCGGAAGAACACCAAAGAAGCGTCTTCGCAGAGCTAGTTTCCTAGTCAAGACCCGGAGGGTTAACTGTTGCTGTAATCATAACCATCGGAATCGGGCTTGTGAAGGAGAGGCAATAGCAGCCCTCTCTGAAACTTAAAGATCCTACTCACGTTCACTTTAAGAGGTGGTTTAAGGAGTTTATAGGTTTGCATCAAGGTATGTTGTTTTCCCAAATGTTGATGGCTTGGAGTTACATATCCCTGAAGAGAAGGAGATGAGCGCTAAAAAGGTAGCGAACTCTTTTTGCTCAATAGCTAAATAAAGATAAACCAAACCACCCGAAGAGGAATGAAAGCTTCAAATCGAGTTCTCTCTAGTAAAGAAGTGGATTCCCTTTAGTATGGGCTAGCCCCTCCTCTCCCGCTATCTAGGTATCGAAGTTGCTTTCCAGGAGTTCTGGATCGATAGAGCATTGTCTAAGAGAATAGTTCGCTCTTCCAGCGTCCAGGCATAAATTAGTAAGTAGTTTCCTCGAAGCTTGGTAAACCCGATTGTCTTACTGAACTGAGCTTCAACAATAGAGGACAGCGCCCTCTTATCCGGATCGAGCTGAAAGGCTAAGTATTCACTGATTCAAGATTTCCCCCCGGGTTTCTGCTTCATTCAAGTCTTAATTCAAGTAAGGACAAGCAAATCTTAATTCAAGATCATCCCGATCGGGCCTGCCTCGCTGCGGGTCAGCACCTCGGGCTTTCTTTCTGCTTTCTGCTTGACTTCGAGCTACAAGCGGGAGGCGTTAATGAAAATGTTCAAGTAAAATAGCCATCAAATGCGAATTGATGTTGAGATGGAGTCCTTACAGAGGTACTTCTATTATCAGATGAGCTTGACCGCAAAAAATGTCCCAGAACCTGGAGATCAACCAAACATTTTCGGTTGGGAACAAGGATTGGATTGGAGACTGCATGACTTTCTTCCTCTTCTTCCACTGAGTGCTCGGGGGATAGAAAGCGGGTTGTCGGCAAGCGTGACGAGAGGGCAGAGTTCCTTTGTTCAATGGCAGACACTTGTCTACGAAATCGGGTCCGACAAACAACGGGTAAATGGAGAGGTTTGACCGGATAGATGGTCTTGCTACACTGCTTCAGGCTTGCTTCGGGTTTAGCCCTTGCCCCCCAGATCAATGCAGAGTGAGCGGGGACTTTGCCTTCTTCGTAAGCGTCTGAGACGGATCCGGGCTAGCCTGGGTGAACTCTAAATAATTGGAAGCTGTTCAAGAGGTTCGACATCTATGGGCGCTCAAAACAGACTATGTAGCCAGAAAACAGACTCTCTTTAGAACATAGTTTGGTAAGATCTATGGCTTCTGCTAAGTGGGTGTCTTCTATTTGTTTAGTACTCTCCGTTCTCGCTTTCTTCAACAGTAAGAGAAGGACTTTTACGCCCAAAAAGTCCCATGTCTTTCCGGACCAACCGCCAGCGATTTCCGATTGTCGAACCAAAGTACCTTCCCCATTACCCACTTTGGACCTGATGAAAGGTCTCATAGTGCCCCTCAAGTTCAGCAATTTCCTCCAACTCCAGGAACAGTCATTGGGGATGCCCCACGCACTCCTACCTTTCAAGAGAGAACAATGAATTCTGGAAGCCCAGAGAATAGGGTATGTGAGTGAGAGGCTATGTTCTACAAATGTCTGGTAATAGCTGCCTTCAATCATGAACTTTCTTGAGCAAGAAGAACAGAGGGTATTGAGTGATTAGCAGCTCAAGCTCCATTTCAAAGGTGAGGAAAGAGAGAGATGACTTTTCAAGTAATGACTTCTCCGACGCTCCTACTTGTCTTAGAAGTAGAAATAGGCATCGGGACTCTTTTGTATAAGAAGAAAAACCCATAAGCAATAGCAGCACTCGTCACTAGCTTCTTCTCAGTCTTTGACTGGAGTTCCTTCAAAAGCGCATAAGATGAGTTGAGAATAACCTGAGCCAAGGAAATGTAAATTGGTTACGAAAGCCTTCCCCGGAGAACCCCCATTCCATGCTCTAAGCTGATAGTAGAGTGGCTTTACGCTCCTGCACCTCTTGAAATACCTGTGTTGGTGGGTCCCTTAGCAGCTTTTCCAACTCCCTATTTTCTGTTATCGTATCTCAAAGAAAGAGACAAGAAGCCACCTCATCCGAGTCAGAGCTTTCGGTGACTTCCCCCGGCTAATACGGAGGTTGTTTAATGCTTGCATGTCATTCTCCATCACGAGCAGAACCAGACAATCGGAAAGACTGAAGCGTTGACAGGAATGCAGGGATTTAAGAGCATGCCCATTACATCAGCGGACAAAGACGGTGGAAGACTAGGCTGCATCGAATGCCATGGTTATTGTGAAAGATGAAAAGTGCTTTTGCTAACTCTTTCTCGTCTTCAAAAAAGTATCAAAATGCAGTTATATAAGCTATCACTTTTTCAATTCAAGATCAGCTCATCGAAGGGAAAAGTGAGAGTATCAAAATGCAGTTATATGAGCATCGACTTTCTAATTTGCCTAGTGAGAAAGCCAGGAAAAGACCCAACAGGCATACAAACTCACTCTCCCGGTTACCCAATAGGTTAGCGAAAGGTGGTTCAAGCTATTTATATGAGAGCAGAACAAGGAGAGCAATCAACGCTATGGACAATTCCCGCCTTAGGGACCCCTACTGTGACAACAGCTACTACGCATCCCACATCAGATAATGCTATCGACGAAACAACCCTTTATCCAATCCAGCATATCACCATGACCTGGCACAGAACCAATCTTCACTTTTCGACATCCGCGTTCTAACAGCAGTTACACAGCCCCTGAATGTCTTAGATAGCTGTAAGTGAAATAAGGCTACTAAGTAGTAACTAGGAATGCGGCTAGCTCGGCTAGTATACTTACTTGCTCGTTATAAGGGGGGAGGCTAAAGCAGGGTAGCGAAACTAGGAACGGAGTTGGCTTGTTAGAGCTAGGCTGTTGAGTGAAAGTAAAGTAAGCGAGCTAGTCATACGAGCCAGGGAGCTAGTCAGCTTGCTGTAGTTGCTACGGTAAACTGGAGTGAAACGAGTTGGCAGTAGAGACCATAGGAAGGAGCCACACCTGCGATCTTTCATCAAACGAGCATGCGTTCTAATGAGGGATTCAAGATAGGAGAGAGAGGGAGAAGATATGAAGGAAAAGTACTAAGAACTCAGTTTTGGTCGTGACTTGTAAGGGCAGGAGCGGTAAAGAAGTAAGGAGGTCGACTAGCTTTTAGCTTGATTGAACGTGGTCTTTAAGTTATTAGCGGGGCGCGTTAACCAGAAGAATAAGCGCGGCAAGAGCAATAAGATGAAAAAAAGCACGTCGGGTAAGCGTATCAAGAGATACCGTGGGAAGGTTGCCCTTGACGCCAGTCATTAAGGATCTGTTTCAACGTCGGCTAGGACCAAAGGCTAATGCCCTATGCGCGCTTAAGCCGAGATTCTTCCGTATACAAGATTCTAAGTGGAAGATTATGAGCCACTGGCGAAGGCTTGATTTATAGGATAATAAAGGAGTCCGGTCCGGTTGTGGAAGGGAATGGGGCGCATTGAAAAATCCTTAAACTAGTGTCCCCTTTGCAAACTGACTCAGCCTTAGGTGTCATCCCTTAAAACTGGTATAGGGGCCCATATAGAGAGTAGACAGCGAAAACAGGAGCTTCCAATAGTAGATCCGCAATCTAGGAATATGCATAAACTGTAGCTCAAAAGAGCTTATCTCCCCACTGCCCTCCATTCCCCTGGCACACACACGTCTCCATAAGACGAGCGACGGGGTTCGGGAGCTTCCGTCCTTAAACCAGCCTATTTCTTTTTCTTATTTTTGTACACGAGATCCATAGATAGGAACATAGTAAAGAAAGGCAGAGACCATAAACTAATAGTAGGATCTGTTGCTGGTTCTGATCCAACTGACTCTAAAGGGGGGTTAGTGAGGTTAATAGGTCCAGAGGGAGGAAAACCTGTAGTTTCCAATGAATCTAAACAGATAATCGTGGAATGTGATCTGGGTAACCGGGAGAGGTGATTCGTGTTGAAGAGCTATTTGAATGAAGTCCCATCCCAGGCTTAAAGGAAGGGTATAGTAATCCCATGCAAGTAGTTAGAAGAAGCTAAACCAGTAAGGGGATAGGAAGCTAGGGGCAGAGCTGCAAGGCATGACGTAGCTAATCACTCTAAAAGAAAGACTGAGATTTGGATTAGGAAAAGAAGTGGAATCAGACGAAGGAAAAGAATGAATTAGAAAGAATTGGATTAGGAAGAGATATAGGGATGAGTTATAACAGTCGATTTACACGAGCTGCATTTCATGATATTGACATAGAGGGGTTTGGAAAAGCTGCTTTGGTGACTGCTGTATGAAAAAAGCAAACTTCTAGCATTTACATTCAATCTTACATCTTAGATTAAGCAATTGAGTTCTTCGACAGTAGAACTAGAAAGAAAACCACCTTGATGACGAGTTTTCACCTTATTTTCTTTATTATAGGATAAACCTTATGAGCCTGACACCTATCTTCCATCAAGCACGAAAGCAAGTCAGTCAAACAAAGCCCCAGGACAGGGGAAAGCAAGGAACTGATAGTCTTAAGGGTGAGTCTATGCTATTTCTTGATGAGATGAGGTCTAACATTCGATTGATATATGAGAAGGCATAGCATTATGCCACTAGACCAGAAGGAAAAAAGGCTCACAGAGGCCAGGTTAACATAGACTACCTTCCCACATTTCAGGGTCAGGAAGAAGAGAAGAGCACAAAGCAAAAGCAACTGAAGCAGGTTATACCGAGATGGCTGTTTTTCAACTACGAAATAAATTCGTTTTTGACTCGGGGCATCAAGCCGTATTTATTATTTCTATGGTTAGAGATTTTCCGTATCAAAATCAAAGTAAGATCTCAATGGTCGGGAAACTTCGACTTTCGACCTTTCGTTTACTGATGGATCGGGTAGCCCAGAGATGCTAGGAAGAAGAAAAAGTTTACTTACTTGATGCTTTAAAGAAGTTCAGAGAATAATGAAATACTGCACACTTATTCGTTTAGTAGATTCCCCGTTTTCCTTATCTTAACCGGAAGATAGATCGAAGAGTAGAATACGAACTATATCCGAGGGTATATGACTGAGCTTCACTCCTCTCTCGCTGCTACTGAGCTACCGCATTCTCTTCCTGTTGAGGAAAAGAATCTCTTGGTTGTCAATCAGTTTCGTTTGAAACCCCTGGTCGAGCTTCTTTCTTCTGCTTCTTCTGTTGATTTCCCAGTTTTGGTTGATTCTCTGGTATCTGGTCTTGCTGCTCTTCTTTTTCCGCTCTTTCCTTTTCGTTTCATCCGTCCTTTATCTCTCATTCGATATAAGTTCTCCTTTCGTCCTCGGAGTATACTCTCAATTGAAACTTTTTACGCCTCAAAAAAGGGCTAAGCTTCAGTGAAAGAGATTAGGCCTCGGGCGGCCAGTGGTCCATCTTTATTAAGATTTCAATCCATTCTTTCATTACTTCCTACTTTCTTTGTCTTTATTAGATAGAATGCCATCAAATCATAGTAAGTCGGCTATCTCACTGTGAAAGGCAACTCCTAGCTCTAAGAACCAATCTTACTCTTGAAGAGCAGAAAGCTAGAATGAAAGTGAAGGGGAGGGAGCAGCTTCAATAGCTTTGGCTGTGAAAACTCTTGGTCTTGGAGCATCAGTGTCATCAGTTCACCCAAGATCGGCAGGACAAATAACTACTAGGTTTGTGCAAGAAAATCTTCTTGCGTGACGGGAAAGAGTTGAAAAAGAAAGAGATTCATTAGCTATGGAATCTGACAGGTATCGGTATGAAACAGAGAGGGCTATTCACAAAGCATTCTGTGATGCGCTCCGGGAAAAAGTCTCGGGCTTAGAGGTATGGATGGTCCTAAGGCTTGCCTACAGCTTTGTTATCAGAGCTGGATCGATTGAATCTTTTTCCAGTGCCCATGTTCCTACTACTACTTCTGCTGCTATTCTTACTTCCATGGATGGCTATGGTGGTTCTCCAGCGGCTGCTCCTACTCCTTTGCCTGGTGCTCTAATCTGAGCTGAGAAATAGGAACTGCACTTCGACTTTATTTATTTAATCTATTCCCCCCTCTCTAACCCAAGCCCTAGAAGTGAATGAGGAATGATTGAACTTCTGCTTCCGCAATGAGACGCTAAAGTCCTTTTTTCAAGGAAATCACAATGCTTCTCTTATTCAGTAGTTCAATCTTACTTTCTTACCCCGGATCCCGCTCTTAATGAGCCGAAGAGAAGTGCATGAAATGGTGGAGCTACCATTAGTTGCGTAGACTTAAGACTCACTTTGCTTTCACGATTTGACATTCCACCAATGAATTCATCTTCTGCTTTGCACTGACCCCATTCCTAAAGTTCGTGGTCTTCGATCATAAACTATCTCTCCCTCTCTTCGAGTAAGGATTTGCTGCTTTCTTACTTATTCCTAAACCTCTTCCTGTTTGGCCCATGAGGAGACTTTCACTCTACTTGCTCTTGTTGCCTGCTCCTCCGCTTGTCACGAAAGATTATGCCTTGAAGAATGAACGACTGAGAGACCAAACTCCAATGCTAGGAAACTTCCGAGACTAGAGCCCCCTTACCAAGAGCACAGTGATGAGCAGGTACAGGATCCAGCAAGACGGGAGGAAGGAAGATTCGAATGATAGAACGGCCGACAGCTACTTGGGTTAGGCGGCTCGGGAAGGGCGAACGAAATGGTGGCTCAGGGAGCCAAATACATGAATAAAGGTATACTGTAGAGCTATCACTGCTTGACTGCTATAGTGAAGCTCTTACTGCCTCTCGTGAGAGAGATCCTTGAGTGGAACCGAGGCCGCTGGAAGTTGTTAGCTAATCAACTTGCTTGCAAAGCGGCGTGAACTCTTTCAGACCCTTGCATTGCACACCTTTTTAGCCGGCCTTCTCTTTCATAGAAATTTCAGAGAGTAGATTCGTTCAATATCCAAAGCACTGAGACTCGGTTGACAAGCTCATTGGCAAGACCGGAGGGGCTAGGTCGGAAATCAGGGTGGTTGCACGTTGCTTTGTATTTAAAGCAGTGTGCGGCCTCTTTGCAGAAGGCCTATGCTGGCGATAAGGTGAAACCCGAATTGCTACCAGTGCCAGTGTCTCTCATTAGGAGCGGTTACCCTCGTCTCATCCCATCTTTCCATATAAGATTGAGATTACGGAAGCTGATCTTTTTGTGCAATTCTATTTGTCGTTCTTCTCCTTGTCTAAGATTATTGTCTTAGCCAAGCGAGTCCGAAAATCGACTTTGACATCCATTATCAGTCCTGTTGATGATATCGAAGCCGTGACAGAGGTGGTCTCGGACATGAAAGGGTGTCTGAAGGATCTAATGTTGCGGTATGTACCGCGGGTCAGGGATATTCCGTTGTACCAAGGGATGTCTTTTGATCCAACTTGGGAGGCTCCCCCTACGCATCGTTTGACGAGAGAGGTGTTGCAGAAGCGGGCCAAACAACCAAAGTCGAAGGTTGTAGCCTTGCTTCACTTGAAAGAAAAGAAACTGATAGATTGGCTTGAAAACTCCCCAGAGATCAAACATTTTAATTAGAAGAAGAGGTCTTTCTTGATCCAGGAGAGGTAAAGATTGAGACAGGTTGTCAGAGTCATTTCTATTGCTGCCTAAGAGCCCTACTTAAGATATTGCTTGAAAGGCGTTGGTTGAGTGACTGCACTCGCCCCTTTGAAGATGGCCCATCCCATATTCCCTACTTCGCCCGTTGTCACTTTTGCTGCCCAAGGATCGGCCTTGGAGAGCCTTTTTGGTGCATCTAAGACTGATAAGAGTGATGTGAAAGAATGGCACAGTCATTTCTCTTCTCGCTTTCTTTTTATGGATAGAAAGAATATCTCCTTAGGAGAGTCTTTTATGAGTTGACTGTAACCCGAAGGCTTCTTTCAATCGATCTAATAGGTAAGAAAGAAGATCTTCGTATAGTTAATGAATGAAAGCGAAACCACTAGGTTAGATCTCGTCTGTGATCCCTGGGCTTGTTAATTGAGAGAGAAAGCCCTACATCAAGAGTTTGAATAGGAAGGCCATCCCATGCCTCGCTTGTGCTTGTTTTAATACAGACTTGCCTACTTCCTTCAGCCTGTTGCCCGTAGACAGATGCCTTGAGTGCCAAACTCTATAATAAGGGTGGGGTATCCGAATCGACCTCCAACACTGATTCCGGATATCGTGATCTTGGATCCAGGTCTAGGTACTTTTTCTGATTCAGATTCTCTTGGGTACAATACCGAAGCTAAGTATAAGTAGATGAAAACAGCTTGACCAAGAGTTGCTAGAGCGGATTATTCAGCTAAGTCAGTAAAGCCGGAAAAGCCTTGCTCTAAAGGAGCTTGGGGTGAAACCCTTCTATAAAGGGGAGTTTTGTTTGGCAGATCGACTTATAGTTGCTTCGGATGTAGCATTTGATGGGGATCTTTCAGCAGCGGGAAGTTATTTGAATCTTTATTAAATAGGTGATCCGCGAACTCTTCTGCTGCTGCTGCAAGACCGAAATTTTAGGTTTTATTCGAAGTTCATATTTTGAGTCTTGGATGTGCTCCCAGGGGAAAGGGCTAAAGTCAATCATTCCGAAGGAGTCTTGCTTCCATTCCCAAGTGTTGGAGTAGGATACTTTGTAGCGCCCAAGGGAATTGGATAAGGAGAAAGTCTCTTACTTTCAAGGTTAGGAGCGGGTGAAGGATGTGATCCGGGGCCGGGGCTGGTCACAGATATCACCTATCGTCGCTGGGGAACTACTCTCCTCTGGTATTAGCATTAGCAACCCCCGCTGAAAGAATGACGCTCATATAGATTCTATTTCGTGCTTTGCTATAACCTTCCTCGCTCATTTGACTTTTCTTTGGCCTGGTGGGCATGAAAAAGAAGACTGGACTTCCTCTTACTGTACAGGGCTTCCCCTTAGCCCTTGCTTGACTACTTGTCTTTTTCTTCTAGGATGGAAACCCTGATCGGCGGGTGGCCTAGCTAACCCCTTTCTTCGTGCTTTTTACGAAAGATCGCTTGCCATTGAACGGATCACAGGAAAGAACCCAGCAGATAGAATCCGGTAAAAGCCAAGACAAAGATACTACAGCAGCATTGCACACATTAAGACACCTACGGTTTAGAGAATGACCAGGTCTTACACACCTAAACAAGAAAGACATAAAAGAAATGCCTAACACTCCCGTGGCAGCTCTGAGAAGGATAGGGGTGAGAGGTCAACACTGCTTGACCGGAAGAAGAACACTACATCGGCTCTTCCGTTTTAGGATTCAATCCTGCCTGAACCACCAGGCAACCCTGTTTAGAGCTCTAAGCTCTGGGACAGCCCGAAACTAAAAAAACAGCAAAATACGCTACTCACAATTGCTTAAGTGACCAACTTTGAATGACCAGCATCTGTGAGGGCTCATGGAAGGGTGCTAATGGAAAGAAGTGCAAAGAGAAGAAAGTTTTGATGTGCCAGGCTCAGTTTCTAGTATGTGCCCTATTCAAAAGCATCTTCCATTAAGAACGATTTAGGCCTTGACAAGAGCATCTTCCATTCATATCGATTTTGGTTTTTCTGCACCATATTTTGATCTCCCTTTTCTTCGATCCGGAATTCCCAACAAATCCTTGACTCCTCGAATACAATGGGATTTCACACCTGGCGAATCTTTCACTCTACCCCCTCTTAGATTACGATTAAAGGGGGATCACATTCGCCAGTAAGGCTTCCGAATTGCCGAGGAAGAGTTCCCACTCTTCCAAGAACTCTGCAAATAGAGGAGAATCCTCGTGGGCAAAGGCAAGAAAAAAACTAGGAAAGTCCCCAATTTCCCTTTCGAATAGAAAATGATCGATTACACAAGCTACATCTTCTGGTTGCGGGCAGTAGCCATGGTCTTTTAAAAAAATGGTCGCCCGGCGTCTCAACCCGCGCTCAAACCTCATGAACTTTTCAATATCTCGCTGTTCCTCTAGTGGTAGAGGGGTCGCGTTCGGAGAAACAATCGGCACAAAAGGGGGCGTTTCCTCGTCTTCCCATGGGTCTGGCGAAAGATTTAAATCTGGCACCCGGGGCGGAGAACGATTTAAATCAATGCCCCGCTCTCGGAGGGCCCTCATAGGAAGACTTAGGAAAACGCCAGCTGTTACCATAGTAGCTGCATGAATCAAAGCGGATACTGGAGGGAGCCCCTCCATAGCATCGGGTAACCAAGTATGCGATCCTATCTGTACAGATTTCCCAATAGCATGAAAAAGTAAAATACGAATAAGAGTTATGGCATCCAATCTCATATTGCGAGAAATCCAAGAATTTCTGGGGACACTAGCACAAGCAAAAATGGTGGAAAAGTCTACTGTTTGAAAGAGAGTAAAACAACAAGCTACTATCATTTCTTCATTATAGATTGAGATCTTCTTCGAACTTGATGCACAAATAGATAGAATAGCAGCAAATAGC